AAATCGCGACAATGATTATTTTCAACTAACCATAAAGATATTGGAACTTTATATTTAATTTTTGGAGCTTGATCCGCAATAGTTGGAACAGCTTTAAGAATACTAATTCGAGCTGAATTAGGACAACCCGGAAGTTTAATTGGTGATGACCAAATTTACAATGTGATTGTTACAGCTCATGCCTTTATTATAATTTTCTTCATAGTAATGCCTATTATAATTGGTGGATTTGGAAACTGACTTTTACCTCTTATATTAGGAGCCCCTGATATGGCCTTCCCTCGATTAAATAATATAAGTTTTTGACTTCTTCCCCCAGCCTTAATACTTTTAATTAGAGGTTCTTTAGTAGAAGCAGGAGCAGGAACAGGATGAACAGTTTATCCTCCTCTATCAAGTAATATTGCACATTCTGGTGCTTCTGTAGATTTATCTATTTTTTCTTTACACTTAGCCGGGGCATCTTCAATTTTAGGAGCAATTAACTTTATATCAACAGTAATTAATATACGATCTGAAACTCTTACTTTTGACCGACTTCCTTTATTTGTTTGAAGTGTATTTATTACCGTAATTTTACTTCTTTTATCATTACCTGTTTTAGCTGGTGCTATTACAATATTATTAACTGACCGTAACTTAAACACTTCTTTTTTTGACCCTACTGGTGGGGGAGACCCAATTTTATATCAACATTTATTCTGATTTTTTGGACATCCAGAAGTTTATATTTTAATTTTACCAGCATTTGGTATAATTTCCCATATTGTTGCTAGAGAGAGAGGAAAAAAAGAATCCTTTGGAACTTTAGGAATAATCTATGCAATAATTGCTATTGGAATCTTAGGATTTGTAGTTTGAGCTCACCATATGTTTACAGTAGGAATGGATGTAGATACCCGAGCTTATTTTACGTCAGCTACAATAATTATTGCTGTACCAACAGGTATTAAAGTTTTTAGTTGATTAGGAACTTTACACGGAGCACAATTTTCATATAGTCCACCTCTATTATGAGCTTTAGGTTTTTTATTTTTATTTACTGTAGGAGGTGTAACAGGAGTAGTTCTTGCGAATTCTTCTCTTGATATTGTCTTACACGATACATATTATGTAGTTGCACATTTCCATTATGTTTTATCTATAGGAGCTGTATTTGGTATTATAGCAGGAGCTGTATACTGGTTTCCTCTACTAACAGGTATCACAATAAAACCAAAATGATTAAAAATTCATTTTGGGTCAATATTTATTGGGGTTAATGTAACTTTCTTCCCTCAACATTTTTTAGGTTTAGCAGGTATACCTCGTCGATATTCGGATTATCCTGATGCATTTACTGCCTGAAATGTAGTATCATCAATTGGTTCTACTCTATCTTTTATTAGAGCCTTAGGATTTATTTATATTATTTGAGAAGCTATAGTATCACAACGACCTACAATTTTTAGTCCAAATTTATCTTCTAATTTAGAATGAGTTCATACTACTCCTCCTCACTATCATAGTTATGATGAACTTCCACAATTTACTATTCGATAATTCTATAAAATAAATATAGTAGATTTTTAATCTACCTAAAGTTTAATACTTAAGAATTTTAACCTTTTTAAGGTTATGATAGGTGAATTTGTAAGACCTCGAACAACCTTCCTAGTGGTATTCCTTTGTTACACTTATATCTCTGATGACCAGCCGGCCGGCTTTAGTATAATGGTCAAAGGAGCTATAGTTGTAACAAAGGGATACTGCTAAGAAGGTTGTACGAGGTTTTATAAGTTCACCCAGATTGTTACAATATTTATATATTTATTATATATCTATGTTTAACCTACAAGAAATAAACCTTTACTAAGGTCTTGTGGTCTGAAATGGCAGATTAGTGCTGTAGATTTAAGATCTACCCAAAAAGGTTTAAGTCCTTTTTTCAGAATTTAATGTCAACATGATCACAATTAAGTTTTCAAGATAGAGCTTCCCCATTAATAGAAGAATTAATTATATTCCACGACCACGCAATATTAGTTTTAACTTTAGTAACAACTTTAGTTGCTTATATTATTTTAACAATATTTAGAAATAAATTTGTAGACCGATTCCTTTTAGAAGGGCATTTAATTGAAGTAATTTGAACAGTAATTCCAGCTTTCTTATTAATTTTTATTGCTTTACCTTCTTTACACCTTCTTTATTTATTAGATGAATATGATAATCCATCTCTTACAATTAAATCTATAGGACATCAATGATATTGATCTTATGAATACTCAGATTTTATAAATATTGAATTTGATTCTTATATAATTCCTTCAAAAGACTTAGAAGATAATCAATTTCGACTAATCGAAGTTGACAATCGAATAGTAGTTCCTATAAATACTTATATTCGAATCTTAGTGTCATCAACTGATGTAATCCATGCTTGAACAGTTCCAGCTCTAAGAGTAAAAGCTGATGCAATTCCAGGACGATTAAACCAATTAACTTTCCTAGTTAATCGACCAGGCTTATTTTTCGGTCAATGTTCTGAGATTTGTGGAGCTAATCATAGTTTTATACCTATTGTTGTAGAAAGAATTTCTATAAACTCATTCTTAAACTGAGTCAATAATTTTGAGTGAAAATTTAGTTAAATTTTATAACATTAGCTTGTCAAGCTGAAGTTACTTTAAGAAGTAATTTTCTATTCCTCACATAGCACCAATTATATGAGCAGTAATTATATTTATAACTTTTACTTTAATCTTAGTATTATTAACAATAATCTACTTTGGAAATTCACCTATTACTCCAGAATCAAAAAAAATTTCTAAAGAAAGTTTTTCTTCAAACTGATTATGATAACAAATTTATTTTCATCATTTGATCCTATATCATCAACATTAAATATACAATTAAACTGAACAGCAATATTTTTATTTCTAATTGTATTTTTTCCTTTATACTGAATTACAAATTCTAAATCATCAATTCTATATTCAGAATTAACAGCTTATATTACAAAAGAATTTTTACCTTTATTTAAAAGTTACAAAAATATTATTTTTTTTAATGTCCTATTTATATTTATTTTAATTAATAATATTTTTGGATTAATACCATATACATTTACAAGCACAGCTCATATTGCTATAACTCTATCTATAGCACTAACAATTTGATTAATTTTTATGTTATATGGTTGAATTAATAATACTAACCATATATTTGCTCATTTAGTTCCCTTAGGAACTCCTATTGTACTAATACCTTTTATAGTGTTAATTGAATCTATTAGAAATATTATTCGTCCTATTACTCTTTCAGTTCGGCTTGCAGCTAATTTAACAGCAGGTCACTTATTACTAATTTTACTTGGAGAAAGTATAGTAAATAATAGAATTCTAATTATTATTACAGTAACAGCTGCTCAATTCGCCTTAATGACTCTTGAAGCAGCAGTAGCAGTAATTCAAGCTTATGTATTTGCAACTCTTTCTACTTTATATGCTAGAGAAGTATAATGACAACTCATTCACATCATCCTTTCCATTTAGTTGATATAAGTCCTTGACCTTTAACTGCATCAATTGGTGCTTTAACTATAACATCTGGCCTATCCTATTGATTCCATTATAATTCTATAACAATTCTTTCTTTAGGTTTATTTATTATTATTATTTCCTCATATCAATGATGACGAGATATTGCACGAGAAGGAACTCTACAAGGGTTACATAATTCAAATGTAATTTCAAATTTACGTTGAGGTATAATTCTATTTATTGTCTCAGAAGTATTTTTCTTTGTCTCATTTTTCTGAGCATTTTTTCATGCAAGTTTAGCTCCATCTGTGGAGATTGGAACTCAATGACCTCCAGCAGGGATTATTCCTTTTAATCCATTTCAAATTCCACTTTTAAATACAGCTATTTTATTAGCCTCAGGTGTAACTATTACTTGATCTCACCATGCTTTAATAAACGGTAATCATACTCAATCTGTACAAGCTTTAATAGTAACTATCATTTTAGGAGTTTATTTTACAATTCTACAAGCTTATGAATATATTGAAGCACCATTTACAATTGCTGAAGCGGTATATGGATCAACATTCTTTGTAGCTACAGGATTTCATGGTCTTCATGTAATTATTGGTTCTACATTTTTAATAGTGTGTTTATATCGAATAACAAAATTCCACTTTTCAGCCACTCATCATTTTGGATTTGAAGCAGCAGCTTGATACTGACACTTTGTTGATGTAGTTTGACTTTTCCTCTATGTTTCAATTTATTGATGAGGAGGATGCTTAATTAGTATAAAAAGTATTATAGACTTCCAATCTGTAGGTCCAAAAATTTCGGATTAAGCAATTAAACTTATATTTATCTCTTTTATCATTGCAGTCTTAATTAGTTCTTTATTAATTCTTTTATCTACTTTATTTTCAAAAAAAACAATCTTAGATCGAGAAAAGGCTTCACCTTTTGAATGTGGATTTGACCCAAAAAATTCTTCTCGTATTCCATTTTCCATTCGGTTTTTTTTAATTGCCATTGTTTTCTTAATTTTTGATATTGAGATTTCCATTCTTTTACCATTAGGCTTAATTTCTAATTCTATCCCTCCTATTTCATGAATAATTACAGGTGGACTATTTCTTCTAATAGTAACTTTAGGATTATATTATGAATGAAAAGAAAGAACTTTAGAATGAATTACATGAATAGGAAGCGAATTATTGCACTCGGTTTCGACCCGAAATTTGGTCCTTTTGACCCCTATTCTTTAATTATAGCTAAGATAAGCAATATCACTGTTAATGATAAGATAAGTTAAAACTTTAATTAAGGAAAGTAGAAGTTTTTAAAATATTTGACCTGCAATCAAAAGAAGATAATTTTTTATCCTACTTTAATCTTAGTAGTGTATTTAACACACTTCATTTTCGTTGATGAGAAGAGATAATAATTTCCTAAGATAGAAAATGAAAATCTTGAAGCTGCTAACTTTGAGCCTTGCAAATATCTGTAACATTTTCTTTTCTAAAATTTATACATATTAAAAGGCCATAGCCACCTTTGCAGCTTCAATGCAAAACTCTTAATTTGAGCTATTTTAATATAAAAACATCAAAATTCTTACTACAATTCAAATAATTAAAATAAAAACTTTTAAAGAATTTATACTAAACGACTGTATTTTTATTGAAAGGCTAGAGATATAAGTTCTTAAACCTTGACCACCTAAAAATTCTAACCAACCTATATCTCCGTATTTTATAATATCAAAACCTAGTTTTAAGGGTATATAAGTTATTGGTTGAGATGAAACATACGGTAAAAATCATATTGAACCTCTAAACCAGACTATGAGAGAAAACTTAAATTTAGAAAAATTGTAAGAAGATTGAGATATAAAAAATCCTAAAATTATTCCAATAATACAAACAAATAAAGTTAAATTTTTTATTCTTCTAGGTAGAATAATGGAAGTAACATCTATAGCTAATCAAGAGATTAAAGCTCCAAAAAAAACTGAAAAAGTTACTAAGCCAATACAAGATTTTATTATTACACCTCACCCATCACTCAAATTGCATGAACCTCTTAATACAAAATCACGACGAACTATATAATAAATTAAACGAAAAGTATAAGCTACCGTTAATCCAGTTGATAAAAATAATATAAATAGACTTAACAAGTTTAATTCTTCTATTAGTGATAATTCTAAAATCAAATCTTTAGAATAAAATCCCGCCAAAAAAGGTATTCCTCTTAAAGCTAAATTAGAAACAACAAAGCAAGAACTAATGAAAGGTAAAGAAACCATTATATTTCCTATTATTCGGATATCCTGTCAACCCTTAAATCCATGAATAATACATCCAGCTCTTATAAATAAAAGTGCTTTAAATAAAGCATGTATTAATAAATGAAATAAAGCTACTTTAACTAAACCCAAAGATAATCTATATATTATTAAACCTAATTGACTTAAAGTAGATAAAGCAATAATTTTTTTTAAATCAAATTCAAAACAAGCACCTAGCCCGGCTATGAATATAGTTAATACAGATAAAATTATCAATAATTCATTTATTCAAAAATCATAAACTCAGCCAAGACGAATAACTAAGTAAATTCCAGCCGTCACTAAAGTTGAAGAGTGAACTAAAGAGGAAACCGGAGTAGGAGCTGCTATAGCAGCTGGAAGTCAAGCAGAAAAAGGAATTTGAGCTCTTTTAGTAAGAGAAGCTAAAACAATTAAAGCACTTACTAGATATAATCTTTGACTATTTCCTAACCAAGCCACAAAACTTCAATCCCCAAAATTAATTATTCAAACAATTCCTAATAAAATTAAAACATCTCCAACTCGGTTTGATAATACAGTTAAAGTTCCAGCATTTAAAGACTTATAGTTTTGGTAGTAAATAACCAAACAATAAGAAACTAGACCCAAACCATCTCACCCAAGTAAAATTCTAATTAAATTTGGGCTAAAAATCAATAAACCTATTGAACCAACAAATCCCGCTAATAGAAAAATAAAACGAGATAAATTAATTTCTCCTTCTATATATTCCCCCGAATAATAAAATACTCTTCCGGAAATAAATAAAACAAAAGATAAAAATATTAAAGAAACCCAATCTAATAGAAAAATTATATTAATATCAGTAGATCCTCAAGAAAAAATTCTTCATCTAAAATATAATCTAAAAGACAAATTTAGAAATAACATTCTCAAAAAAAATAATAAAAAAGAAAAAGTAAAAAAACCTATAAAAATTAAATTTCATATTCTCAAAACAAACATAGTCCAAAGTAAGCCTTTACATCTTAAGTACCACAAACTTAAATTTTTTATTAAACTATTTAGACAATAAGTTATAAAATCAACCTCCAAAATTAAAAAGAATAAAGGAAAAAAATGAAGGAATAAAATTAAATATTCACGAGTTAAGCCATCAAATAGGGATCGTAAACCAGAATAATATGCTCCATGTTGAATAGAAGAAAATAAATATAAACTATAACAAGCTCCCATAAAGGAAAATAATATTAATAAAACTAAAGAAAAAAATCTAAATCTCAAAATTCTTCCTAATAGTCCTAATTCACCTACAAGATTTAAGACTACTGGAGCTGCCATGTTTCCGATACAATATATAAATCACCAAAAAGCTATTCTAGGTATAATTTCTAGTATTCCTTTGTTAATTAATATTCTTCGAGAACCAGTTCGTTCATAAATTACACCTGAAAGAAAAAATAAGCCAGAAGAACATAATCCATGAGCTACACAAGTGTATAAACAAGATCTATATCCTCATAAGCCTCATCTTCCTAATCCTCCTAAAGCTAACCCTATATGACTTACTGAAGAATAAGCAATTAAAGCCTTTAGATCTACTTGACGTAAACAAATTAAACTAACCGCTAATCCACCTAATAATCCTAAAGATACTAAAACTCTTCTTAAGAATGCTACCTTACCTTGGAAAAAACCTATTAAACGTATTATTCCATAACATCCTAATTTCAATAAAACCCCTGCTAATATTATAGAACCAGCTACAGGAGCTTCAACATGAGCTTTTGGTAATCACAAATGGACATAAAAAGCGGGTAATTTAACTAAAAAAGCAAAAATAGAGAAAAAAAATCAAAAACTAACTCAAATTCCATCTGAAAACCCTAAATTTAATAACCCAAAACTAAAGCCCCCAAGAATCTTTCCTATAAAAAAAATTGAGATTAACAATGGTAAAGAGGCAAAAATAGTATATAGTAATAAATAAATTCCAGCCTGTAAACGCTCAGGCTGATATCCTCAACCTACAATTAATAAATAAATAGGAATTAAAGAACCTTCAAAAAAGATATAAAAAGATAATAAATCTATAGATGAAAAAGTTAAAAATAATAATACTAATATTAAAATTAATACAAAACAAAATTTTTGGTAAAAAAAATTACTTAACTTATATCCATGACTAGCTAATAACATCAAAATAATAATTCAAAAAGTTAATATAATTATAAATCAAGATAAAGTATCAGATCCTAGAAAAGATATTCTAACTAAATTTCTATTATACATAAAAAGTCATCCTAAACCGAAAAAAATAAGATAAATAAAATAAGATATAAATTCGAAAGAAAAAGATATTACTATTAAACCTAAAATTCCAAACAAAAATTTTAACATATTAAAGTATTAAATCTAGTAATATAATCGGATCCATGAGAACGAACTATACCAACCATAATTCCTACTCCTAAACTTCCTTCACAAACAGAAGCTACCAAAAAAATTAATCTTATATAAGTTTCTAGACCTACTATAAAAGTTAATAATATAAGAAGTAAAAATGTAGACAGTACAATATATTCCAGTCTAATTAATATATTTATTAAATGTTTGCGCTTAGAGATATAAATTCAAGTACCTACTAAAAATATAAAAAAGGGTAAAATAAAAAATAATATTATCACTCAGAAAGACCTACTAGACATCTTAGATTTCCAAAACCTAAATTTTTATTAAACTACTTTCTGAAGTCTACGTAATTTATATAAAATACCGGTCTTGTAAATCGGAAAAAGAATTATTTCTCTTAGACTATGATCATAAATACAATTATAATTTCTATATTTCTTGTAAACTTAATCTTTTTATTTATATTTCACCCCCTTGCTATAATTTTTGTTTTAATTATACAAACTATATTAATTTCAATAGTTATATATTCTATTACACAATTTCCATGATTTTCTTATACCTTAATCTTAGTATTTTTAGGAGGTATACTAATTTTATTTACTTATATATCTAATATTGCATCAAACGAAATATTTAAACCTAATATAAAAATACTATTTCCCCTAGTAGTAGCTCCAGTAATTACTATTTTGGTTACTCGTCCTAAGCAAAATTTGTCATGAGAAGCTAAATTAACATCTTCTAATCAGTTTTCTAACTTTACAATTTTTAAGCCATTTTCAGATTCTATTATACCTATTACATTACTTATAGCATCTTATATTATTTTAACTCTTTTAACTGTAGTAAAGATTAGAAAAATAAATCAAGGGCCTCTACGAATTATTTAAAATGTCAAAACCTATACGAAAAAGTCACCCATTAATTAAAATTATAAATGGAGCTGTAATTGATTTGCCTTCACCTACAAATATTTCTTATATATGAAATTTCGGTTCGCTACTGGGATTATGTTTAGGTATTCAAATTGTTACAGGTTTATTTCTAGCAATGCATTTTGCTTCAGATATCTCTCTAGCCTTTTCTTCAGTAGTTCATATTATACGAGATGTAAATAGAGGATGATTAATCCGTACTCTACATGCTAATGGAGCATCATTCTTTTTTATTTGTATTTACTTACACGTATCACGAGGAATTTATTATGGTTCTTATAAAATATTTCATACATGAATAACAGGTATTGTAATTTTATTTTTAACTATAGCAGCTGCATTCATTGGTTATGTGTTACCGTGAGGACAAATATCATTTTGAGGAGCTACTGTTATTACTAATTTATTTTCCGCTATTCCTTATATTGGACCCAGACTTGTAGAGTGAATATGAGGAGGATTTGCTGTTGACAATGCTACTCTTACTCGTTTCTTCGCTTTACATTTCTTAGTACCATTCTTAATTTTAGGTATAGCCGTAGTACACTTGTTATTCCTTCATCAAACAGGATCTAATAATCCTTTAGGAGTAAATAGAAATGTTGACAAAATTCCGTTTCATCCTTACTTTACTTTTAAAGATGTGTTTGGGTTTTGTATTATAATTTTTTCTCTTATTCTTATTACCTTGTGAAGTCCTTATTTATTAGGTGACCCAGAAAATTTCATTCCGGCTAACCCTCTAGTAACTCCTGAACACATTAAGCCAGAATGATATTACCTATTCGCTTATGCTATTTTACGGTCTATTCCTAACAAATTAGGAGGTGTAATTGCACTAGCAATATCAATTGCCATTTTAGCCATCTTGCCGCTTTCACAAAAAAGAAATTTTCGATGTTTAACATTTTACCCAATTTCTAAATTCTTATTTTGATCGTATATTAGTACAGCTATCCTTTTAACTTGAATTGGAGGTATACCTGTAGAAGACCCTTATATTATTATTGGACAACTTTTAACTTTATTCTACTTCTCATTTTTTTTAACTTGCCCTCTTGCTAATCTTTTATGAGATAAAATAATAGAAAAATAGCTGTTTGGCTGATAGGAAAGCTAATGCTTTGAAAGCATTCTATAGAAGTTCGAATCTTCTAACAGTTTCCCCCCTTCCTGTGAAAGAACAAAAGATGGCTGAGGTTATAGGCATTAGATTGTAAATCTAAAAACGAATTTTTTTTCTCTTTTGATGTATAATTTTTAGAAAAATAAATCACATAAAAGAATATCTCTTATATTTAAATTAAAAGTTTAATGCTTTATCTTAAGCTACTATGTGTTAATAATAGTAGAATTACACTACTTCTTTTGTAGTCAAATTACAATGTTCCTATAAACTAATTATTAAAATGGCGACTCAAAGAGCAAACTCACCTTTGCAGAGCGATATTTTGTTTAAATTACACCATTACAAAATTTCAAAATAAACTTTAAACCCTATATATATAAACAAACAATGTAAAGTAAATGGTAAAATTCTTTTTCAAGCTAGTCTTATTAATTTATCATAACGATAACGAGGTATAGTACCTCGAAGTCATAAGACAAGAGAAATAAAAAATCCAACTTTAAGGAAAAATATAATATTTAAACTTCCCCCAAGAAATAAAATTACTATAACAGTTCTTATTAAAATAATTATTGAATATTCACCTAAAAATAATAATGCAAAACCTCCAGCTCTATACTCAACATTAAAACCAGAAACTAATTCAGACTCTCCTTCAGCAAAATCGAAAGGTGTACGATTCATTTCTGCTAAACAAGAAACTACTCATACTATTGATAAAAGATAAAAGAAAAAAATAAAATAAAATGTAGATTGAAATTCAACAAAATCATCTAAACTATATTCCCCTACAACTATAATAAAAGATAATAAAACAAGAGCTAAACTAACTTCATAAGAAATAGTTTGTGCTACTGCTCGGAGACCTCCTAATAAAGCATATTTAGAATTTGAAGATCAACCAGCAATTATTAAAGGATAAACCCCTAAACTCAAAATACATAAAAAAAAGAAGAAACCATACTCAAAATCAAAAAACCCAGTACAAAAAGGTATTATAGTTCACAAAAATAAAGATATAAAAAATATAAAAACAGGAGAAAAGAAATAAAGAATATAATTAGATACTGAAGATCAAGTTTGTTCTTTAGTAAAAAGTTTAATAGCATCAGAGAAAGGTTGAAGAATACCAGAAATTCCTACTTTATTAGGACCTTTTCGAATCTGAATATAACCTAATACTTTTCGTTCTAATAATGTTAAAAATGCTACAGAAATTAATACGCATACTAGAAGTAAAATATAATAAATAATTAATATCACTATAAATTGGAAAACTTTAATTTCCATGTTTAGATTCTAAATCTAATACAATTATCTGCCAAATTTATATAAGAAAAATTAATAAACCTCAAAATATTATAAAAATTATAATCAACCAATCCTTTCGTACTAAGTTGAAATAATAAAATCAGAAGATAGAAACCAACCTGGCTTACGCCGGTCTGAACTCAGATCGTGTAAAATATTATAGGTCGAACAGACCTTAAAGCAGAACTGCTGCACCCTGCCTAAATTTTAGTCCAACATCGAGGTCGCAAACCTTTTTGTCGATTAGAACTCTCAAAAAAGATTACGCTGTTATCCCTAAGGTAATTTTTTCTTTTGATCTCTTTTAGAGGATCAAATTATATTTATATTAAAATTTTTAAAATAAAGAGTTTTTTATATCTTAATGTCGCCCCAACAAAATATCTTAAATTATTTTTTCTTGTAAAATCTATTAAAAAGAAATAACTTTAAATATAAAACTCTATAGGGTCTTCTCGTCTTTCTGAAATATTTTAGCTTTTTCACTAAAAAATTAAATTCAATTTAAATAACAAAAAAAGTCAATTTCTCGTTAAGCCATTCATACCAGTCTCCAATTAAAAGACTAATGATTATGCTACCTTAGCACAGTTAGGATACTGCGGCTCTTTAAAATTCAGTGAGCAGGCCTTACCTTCTAAACTAGAAGGAAATGTTTTTGTTAAACATTCGGAAATTTGTTTTGCCGAGTTCTTTTGTTAGTATTTTTTACATAAAAAATTCTGAAATTTTTAATATAAAATCTTAACTTTATTTATCTACTAATATTATCATATTTTCATTTAAAATTCTATTTTTAAATTAACTTTATAAATCTAAAAGAATTATTTAAATCTTAAACTTAAAATTTTATTTTATAACACTATCTTATGGCTAATTCTAAGCCTATAAAAAATTTAAAGAAAATTATTCTTATAATTTGATTTTAGAGCTCATCCCCTAAAATCTAAAAATGGATAAAGAATTTCTTTCAACTAAAGTATTCCTGAACCATTCTAAACTAAATTTATTTCTAAAGTTACTAGATATTAATAAAAGCGATTAGAATTTCACACCTAAAAAACCTTTAAAAATTTTTTTGACACAAAAACTTTCAAAATTTTTTAGATCTTTTATTTTCGAGAATAAAATTTATATAAAAATTTTAATAATCACTAATACAAAAGGTACCTTTATTTAAAAGTACTATTTTTATGAAAATTTTTCAATTATTTCAATATTTCCTTCACAGTACTTATACTCTATAGTTAATTTTATTTTTCGTTAACACTACTATTATTTTTATATTTCTTTTTTAAAAAAATTATAACTATTTTTATCAATTGAGAACCTTGTAATAAACAAGCACCTTTTCAGTGTAAATGAAATGCTAAACAGCTTGTTCCCATCAAGTACAATTTCCATTACACTTACCTTGTTACGACTTATCTCATTTAAAAAAGAGAGCGACGGGCGGTGTGTACACAAGACAGAGCTCATATCAAGTTTTATTAAACTTTACAATTAAATCCACCTTCAAAAGCTAATTTCAATAACTTTATCCGTGTTATTCTTTTAAATGTAACCCACCTCTACCTTTTCTATAAGCTGCACCTTTACTTGAAGTCAGTGAATATTTCATAAATGAAAGTTTTCTAGAGAAACTAACTGCCAACAACGGTATACAAACTGATTTCTAAAAAAAGTAAGATTTTCGTGGTTCATCGTTTATAGGGCAGGTTCCTCTAAATGGTTATCTTGCCGCCAAATCCGTTAAATTTCATTAATACTACTAATCCAAAACTTCTTATTTATAAGTAACAGGGTATCTAATCCTGGTCCCAACTATAATTTTTATGTTTATATAAATTGTTATTTTTTAAAATAAAAATTCTACCTAATAATTTTAAAAAACTCCCTTGTATTTCTATAAACACAGTTTTGTACAAAATTTTTAACTTGAAGCAGGAGTATAACCGCGGCTGCTGGCACGCCATTTTCCACTTCTTTAAAATTACCTAGATAAAAAATTCTTATATTTCTAATATTTTCTACTGAGGGTTTCTTTTCAAATTTTATCATTAAAATTCTTCGCTTGAACTTACATGTAGAACTATTTTAAAGCTAAAAATACAACACAGATCTCAACGATCATAAAAATTGTATAAAAATAATAAATTTTTTTAAATAAAAATATTTTAATGATAAAATTTGAAAAGAAACCCTATATTTGTACTATATATATATAAAAGGAAATTTAAAGTAACAAACAAATCTTTTTTTTTTAAAAACTTCCTCTCACAAGGATGTAAAAATTTCGTCCGAATGATTAAAAAATCACAATTAAGGGAAAATCAAGTTCAGAGGAAAATGTGAACGGAGGAATATAGTGCTGGGACATAGTCTTCCAGAAAAAAAAAAAAAAAAAACCTATTTAAAATATAAAATATCTAATAAATATTTTTAAAAAGAATTTGTGAGGTATTGTCTTCAAAATTTTTAATTTCAAAAATAAACCAGTTTAAACTTTTTACTAGACCTAATATTTGTAATAAACAATAAAATAAATAAGGTGCCTGATAAAAGGGTTACTTTGATAGAGTAAATCATGTAAGAAAATCTTACCCTTATTAAAAAAGATAAGCTAAATTTAAGCTTTTGGGTTCATACCCCAACGATAGTGATACACTTCTTTTTAATGAATTTATATTTTCCCCCTTTTATTTACTCTTTTTTCCTATTTTCTGGTACAATTATTTCAATCTCTTCTACTTCTTTATTTGGTATATGAATAGGATTAGAAATTAATTTAATATCTTTTATTCCTATAATTATTAACTTAGAAAACAATAAAAAGAGTAGAGAAGCTGCAATTAAATATTTTCTAATTCAAGCTATAGCTTCAGCAATTGTAATTTTTAGATCTTTGTATTATTATTTAATAAGAGGTTACTCATTCTCTTTTACACCTAATGCCATTATAACACTGGCTTTGGCAATAAAAGTAGGAATGGCTCCGTTCCATTTCTGATTTCCAGAAGTTTTAGAAGGCCTAAACTGAATTAATGCTCTTCTTTTATTAACATGACAAAAAATTTCTCCTTTATTAATTTTGTCCTTATTTTTTCATTCAAACATTTTACTTCCTTTAGCTTTAACTTCAGCTATACTAGGAGCTATCTCTGGGATTAATCAAACATCAATACGGAAGATTTTAGCCTTTTCTTCTATTTCTCATCTAGGATGAATAGGAAGAATAATATACCTTAATTCTAGTTTATGAATAGATTATTTTTTTATCTATATATTTACAAGATTAATTTTATGTTTATCCTTTTGAATATTAAATTTAAATTATTTTTCTCAATTAACTTTAGTCAAAAATTTAAACGAAAAGTTTATAATTTTTATCAATCTTTTATCTTTAGGAGGTCTTCCACCCCTTTTAGGGTTTTTTCCAAAATGAATTGCAATAATAACTATTAGAAATAACTTTCCTATTTTAATTATTTTGATTTCTTCAAGTTTAATTACTTTATATTTTTATACTCGACTTTGTTTTAGTACATTTACATTATATATCCAAAGAATAGTATGATCACAAAAAGATACCTCAAAAAAAAACTTTTACTTCTTAAGTATTATAACATTTCTTACAATTTTCGGAATTTTACCTATAAGTTTAATAAACTTCTAAATGTTTTAGGTTAAGATAAACCTGTAGCCTTCAAAGTTACTAATGGGTAAATTACCCAAACATTAATT